GGAATATTCATCTTGACAAGAAATTATCTACATGATAAAATATCTATCACAAGCACAAGGGCTATAGCTCAGTTAGGTAGAGCACCTCGTTTACACGCGCGCCAATGTTTTTTCAGGGGAGTCCATCATGCAATCAACAGAATTGATCTTATTGAGAAATCGATGTCTTACTCCATGGATTCGAGGGAACAAGAGAACAATAGCCTGACAAATATTTGGTTCGGTCCGATTCGGGCGCCAATTTAGGCGCCAAATAGAACCCATCATTGATTTGATAATTGATAAGGTGAATACCCAGTCCATTCAATGCTAGGCATAATGAGTATAAGGACCTCAAAAAAAAATCTCTTTTCGTCCTATGAACTTTAAGGTGTATGAAGTTTCATATTTTATTTGACTCTTTGAGCAGAGCGATAGAGACTCCATTTAACTTAGGTTGATCTAGGCCGAAGGCAGACCTACGTCAAGGCAACCCTTCTTTGAAACACTTTGGTATTGCTCCTGGATCAGAATCCAAATAATGAATCAGAGCACGTGGAGCCATCTCGTTCTCTTTCTGTCAAGAAAAAATATGGCAGACTAGCTGATATTTATATCAGCTAATGAAAGAGCCCAATGCAAAAAAAAAATGCATGTTGGGTCTTTGAAACAGTTCAAATCATTTCGATAATAATAAGTTTGATCTGTTTTACCGAGAAGGTCTACGGTTCGAATCCGTATAGCCCTAATTTCATGTTAATTAACAATTAACAAAAAAACTTGTATAGTTTTCATTTCCTCATTATTGTTTGTTCTTCGTAGCTGGCCGGTCGGTTGGTCCATCGAAATAGAATCATTCCCGCATGCTCCCTCATGGGGATTGTTCGGAGCATGAAACTGAAAACAAAAATTCATTTCAATGGACCCAATCGGTTTTTTTTTTACAATCCCGGATAAACAAACCCATTCTTCTTCATTAATCTTCGTGGGTGAATTACATACGAATTTTTCCTATTTTCCTACCCACGATCAAAGGGTTAGTGATACTCCTTTTCCTTGGTATACCTAATCCAAGTGAATTTTTGAAGTCAAAATCATGGCATGAGCCCGGCTAAAAACTCCAACCCGACCCAAGCCAAATCGAATCGAATAATCAAATAGTAAGTCACACGGATCTAGGACCGGCCTATTCTTTTGCCTATTCTTTTCTTGTGTTTGTGGAAAAGCCAAAGTTTGAAAAACGAAGCTCCTTGTTAAGTTTCATTGTAAACATTGTCAAATGGGCTGTTCTTCGTATAACCGGCCTAGCAAAGCACAAAGCAAGTAGTCTTCTCTTTCTGTACAATATTGATTTTTTTGTATCCCAATATACTCCAACCCAATTGCTCATCATTCCAAATTCCAATTCTACCGATGCTGACTTTATGCAAGAAGATTGAAGGTCCATTTGAACTTGGACGAGTTAGGAATCCCCCGACTCATCGCCTTTTTTTGCGGAAGAACAACCCCAACTCATTGTTTCAGAGATAATGATAATGAATTGGTCCTAAATCTATTAGTGTTTGCACCCCTTTCTATTTCCATGAGTTGGTTTGGGGATTTGGTCTGTCGAATCGTTCGATAACGCGAGATTCCATTAGAAGTATCTTCTGTAGATCATTTACGATTCGGCTGACTCTATCACTGTGCTACGCTCCGTTGTGTAGGTTTGCTTCAAAAGAAATCTTTTTACTGACATGAAACCTAACCCATTGGCTGGTCTTACTTTACTAGGTGTTATTCTTAGTCCATTAATTAAGAAGTATTCCCAGTCATTTCGGACCCATTTCGAGTACTAAAGATCGGGATTTGGAATGATTCTTTCAACACTTCGAGCTCTAATTTCATAACCCGATTTTTTTTTGGGGGGGGTGCAGGTAGAGGTAGTACAGGTTCAAAGCCTGTAATTTGGGGATAGGAACCTATGAGTTGTTATATGTAAGGGTTCCTCGCAATTCAACGCATTGAATCAAATCCATTAAGTCTAGGACAAAGAGAGAGAATCGAATCGGTCAACGCATTCTGTTTCCGTATCTAATCAATAGAAGCAATAATCCTCTACCTGGATCTTAATGAAAAGAATATACCATTTGATTTTATTCATATTAATCAAATATTTTCGTTTTCATATTTTTATAATTTATAATGAAAATATAAAATATATTTATAATGAATTATAAAAATAAATTAATGAATTATAAAAATAAAATATAAAAATATATAATTATAAAAATATAAATATAAAATATATTATAAATATAAAATATATTATAGATATTCATTATTAATAAAATATATTCATTATTAATAAACATTATTAATAAAATAAAATAGAAAAAATAGATAACATATATAATTATTATAATTATAACATATATAATTCTAAATATTCTAAATATTCTTACTTAAGATTCTTAATAATATCTCTTAACTTAATAATTAATAATATAATAAATAATATTAATATAATAATTGAAATTAA